AAAAGAACTTTAATTTAATTAATTCATTTTTTTTTCTGTCAAAATTTTCACTTTCATCCAAAAATTGACTCCAGTTTTTTATCTTGTTCTCCTTGCAAAATAATTTCTTTCTATGCACATTATTTTGATTCTTTAAATTGAAGGAAATTAGAATTCTCAATTCTCTACGACGTCTAGACGATAAAATTTTTTCAGGAACAAGCAAATAAGAATTATTTTTGTCTCTATTTAGAGTTTTATGTCTTGGAATGGATTCATCAAAATGATTCTTAGCAACATTTTTGGGGTTTCGGTATCTTTGATTACTTTGGTGCTTACTTTTATGAACCAATGAAATACCTATGATTTGATACATAAAAAACTGTCCGTCATTTTTTACAGATAGACGGGCAGGTTCCATAATTAATATTCCCCTTTTCGTTAATTGTGTAAGATTTAAACGTCTCCTCATTATATCCAGATTCATTTCTTTCCTTTGAATATAGGATATAGTAATTTTTCTTACATTTATTAGGCTAACCAGGAGACCATATATCTGGATATTATTCATCATTTTTTGATTCAATTGATTCAAACGTCCAGTCCATCTTAATTGCAAAGGAAAATCTCCTTTGAGGAATATTTTGAGTTTTTCGATCGATTCTAAAAAAGATTCTTCAATATTGTTTTGATTCTTTATCTTTAATTTAAAATATTTTTTTGAATTGGATGGGCTAAAATTTAAAAAATCCTCATCCTCCTCTTGCTTTCCCTTGATATTTTGATTTTCACTAAAATTTGGATTTATATTCAAATTAAAAAGAAGTAAGTTGCTTGGGATAAACCAAGGTTTCTCTTTATATTTATGATAAAGTATCACAAACTCTGGAAATAAAAAAAATTTCGGATTTGATATGCGGCGATTTAAGATTAAGAATTTTTCATTCATTCCCATCCAATCAAAAGACATTCCCATCCAATCAAAAAAGACCTTTTTGTAATTAATTTTGGAATTTGAATCAATCGGAACATAAAAAAGACCATTATTATGAATTTTCTTCCTTATTTGGATTTGGTCCTTATTAGGTTCAACCTGAATATTTGTATTCAATTTCCAACCCAAATATTTTCTATCTGTATTTTTTTCCATATATATAATATCACTTTTTCCTAGATAATTCTTGATAGGAATATTTTTGAGTATGTTAACAATTTTTTCTTTATTTCTGGTGGAATTTTCTTGCTTCTTATTTGTTTCTAATGATGATCTATAAATATAGGACTTCTTCTTAGTTTCAGAATGAATATATTTATATGATAAACGATCATATCTATAGTTTTTTTGAAAATTATCTTCTCTATTTGGTAATAAATAGACTTTCAAATTTTGTTTTTTTTTGTAATCAAATAATTGGTCTTTTTCATAGGAATACCATTTCTTTAGATCCTTATTTTGAGACGGCTGGCCTTGATTTTTTCCATTTCGCCATTTTTGTGGGACTAATCTAGACCATGTAATCTGAGATAAATCGTATTGATAATGACCTCTTAACCAGTTTTTCCATGGATTCATTCCATAATTTGGAAGTTTCCTATGTCTTACTTCGGAATCAAATATTCCTTGGCTTCCAAAAAAATCCTTTATTTCATTCTTAAGAAAAAAAGACGGTCCATTATACTGAAGAATAGATCTTAACTTATTGAAGTTAATAACCTGGGTTTGTGATAATTTTAAAAATACATATTTTTGTGACAAGTAAGATAAATCAAAAAAAATATGTGACTTCCGCTTACTGTTTCTAAGGTTATCAAAAGTATTTTTTATAGTGATAGTAGAAATAAAGTCAATTTTATTTTGTTTTGTTTTATTAATCTTTTCTTTATTTGTTTCGTTATTGTCAATGTATTTCTCAATAATTTTTTTTGTTGATTCCATAAAAAGTTGTAGAGCGATTCTTCGCATATTAATGATACATAGAAAGATATCTATGTATATTTTTTCAATGAAAAATTGAACTATTAATTCAATATTATTTCTTTTTAATATTTTCCAAATTTTTGGGGGTGATTCTCCATTATTGTTTTTATTTTTTTTTATTGCCGGCGTTACTTTTTTTTTATTTTTTTTCATTATTTCTATTTGATTTCTGATTGTGTTTCTTCTATCAATTCTATGTTTCATTTCTTCTTCTGTCTGTGAATAATTTGGCAAACCTGTAGATTGATTTTGACTAAGTGATTCATGAATTATCTGATTGCTGATTATAGAATCCTTTTCTATTTCAGTTTCATTTGATTCATATATTTCTCTCGGTATAAATAATGGAATGTTCTTTCCTTTTAAAAGTTCTTTTAGTATTTGTTTTACAAATAAAAATGCTTTTGCTTCTTTTTTTTTTATTTTTTTAAAAGCTCTTCGAACTCTAAAATTGAATTTTCTTATTTCAACTTTATAGTCTATATCTTTTAAAATGGGTTCAAAAAAGGAAGGTGTTTTTCGCGGAGGACCAAAAGGATATTC